CACTCCCATAATCCGCCTTATTTTCTTTCGTAAAATTAACTTCAACTATTCTATTTTATTTGTATTAAAATACTTCGGAGTTGAAGAGAAGTATCCAAATGACATGTTTTATTTTATAATAACCCATGTTTGTAGCAATGAAATACCACAACCTACCCGATATGATATATGAGAATTAGAATTCTATATGATATGCCTTCCCTATAAAGGACCAGAAATACCTTGCTTACGTATCATTGGAAAATGCATTAACATAAATACGGCAGTAAGCAGAGGCAGTACAAAGGTATGTAAACTATAAAAACGAGTCAAAGTGGATTGACCCACACTAGCACTTCCACGTAATAACTCTACTAAAGGGGATCCTATTACCGGAATCGCGTCAGGTACACCTGTCACAATTTTAACTGCCCAATAACCAATTTGATCCCAAGGCAAAGAATAACCAGTTACACCAAATGATGCAGTCAATACACCCAAAACCACGCCTGTGACCCAAGTTAATTCACGGGGTTTTTTAAATCCACCTGTTAGATACACACGAAATACGTGCAGGATCATCATTAGAACCATCATACTTGCCGACCATCGATGAACTGATCGGATTAACCAGCCAAAGTTGGCCTCCGTCATTATATATTGAACCGAGGAAAAAGCCTCTGTAACGGTCGGTCGGTAGTAAAAAGTCATAGCAAAACCGGTAGCAACTTGTACTATAAAACAAGTAAGTGTAATTCCCCCTAAACAGTAAAATATGTTGACATGAGGAGGAACATATTTACTAGTTATATCATCTGCAATTGCCTGAATCTCAAGACGTTCCTCAAACCAATCATATACTTTATTGAGATAGGTAACTAGCCCGGCCCCCCCCAGAGAACCGTATATGAAAATTTCATCTCGTACGGCTCAAGCAAAAACACACAAATTTTCATTTCAACAGATATTAGAAAAAGTCTCAAAACTTCATCAGCCACGGGATTGGATCGATTTGCCTTGAAGATATGAAATAAGAAAAATCAAAAATTTCCTTTTTGTGATGATAATGCCAAAAAATATCAAGTCAGCTCATCTGTCTTTCTTTCCCTTATATTGATCATTAGGGGGCCTCTTGACTTTTCTCTTCCCTATTTATTTATTTTTATTTATTTACTAGTGAATAAAAAAAATAAATAAATTTCTAGTAGTTTTTTGATAGAAATTATCTTGTTATGATCCTATGAATTAGTTCAATTAAAACCTTAGATTCATACTAAAGCCACGATGATTGAGTCTCAAGCTAACCAAAAGGCAAGGGTTCTTCGAATAAGAACCGCTTGATGATCATTTATTGAGTTGGTGTAATGACTCGATAAAATCGAGAGAAAAAAAGCTGTCTTTTGGGCAAACAAAATGGGAAGAAAAAAAATTTCTTTTTTATTAAGAACTACTTGCATTTTTTTTTTTTCAGTCTGGTTGCGAGGTCTAAATAATGAGTATGAATCATAGTTCCTTTTTTTCCTTGATCTACTCTATCTATTTCGTGTTCCAGATACTAGAATAAATAATAATATAATATCCGACGAATTAGAATCATCTTGATAGAGATAACAGGCCCTTTCTATATATTATCAATAGGATCAATTATAACAAGTCACACACTCATATTCCAGAGATACCGAAACAAAAAATCCACGGTCGAACTACCAGAATATCTAGAAATGTGGAGCTTAAAGTAGAAAGGCCTTTTTTTGGATGGAAAAACTATGACTTCGTAGTTTTAGTTAGTAGAAACCTAATTCATTAAAATTCCGTCTAGTAAAACGGAAGAATTATAAATTTCTAAAATGATAGATAGGAATATCGCGAATAAAGCCATTGCGACCCCCATAAAAGGAGTAGTCCCCCAACCGGGAGCCACTTTCCCATATTCTGAATTCAAGGGTTTCAATAAACTACCTGCACCGGTTCGTCTTGGCTTAGCTTTAGAACTATCTTCAACGGTTTGTGTTGCCATAAATTCTATTTAATCATTAGTGTTGACTTTGTATACTATTCCGTTGTAGTTGTAAATACACGATCTTTTCATAGATCCATTGTAATCTTGAAATTCTAAAAAAATGGAAACAGCAACTTTAGTCGCCATCTCCATATCTGGTTTACTTGTAAGCTTTACTGGGTATGCCTTATATACCGCGTTTGGGCAACCCTCTCAACAATTAAGAGACCCATTCGAAGAACATGGGGACTAATTGAAGTAAGAAGTCTCCCAGATGGGGAGACTTCTTACTTCAATTAAATTATTTCATTTTTTGGTCGGAACCTTAGGAGGTTCTCGGAAGAAAATAGCGAAAAAAATTATCCCTAAAGTCGAAACTAAAAGGAACGTATAAACCAATGCTTCCATAGATTCGATCGTGGTTTATTTACAATTATAACTTCCACACCTATTCACTTGTCATTTGGGGTCATTTCCCATATAAAAAAAGAAAAAGAGTCAAAAAAAGGACAGGAGGGGTTTCCCATGTCAAATCAAAAAAGAGAAGTGAAATATACTATAGCAATGTGGTATCAGACTGTCTGTCTCCTTGTAGTTGGATCTCCAACTTTTTGGAATGTTCCAAATTCCACTTGAGCATCCAAGTCTGGATCAATACCAGCAAAAACATCTCGGAACAAGGTTCGAGCGCCATGCCAAATGTGTCCGAAAAAGAAGAGCAAAGCAAAGGTAGCATGACCAAAAGTGAACCAGCCCCTTGGACTGCTGCGAAACACACCATCCGATTTCAAAGTAGCTCGATCTAATTCAAAAATTTCCCCTAATTGGGCACGTCTCGCATATTTTTTTACAGTAGCAGGATCAGAATAACTTACTCCATTAAGTTCGCCGCCATAGAATTCCACCGTTACGCCTACTTGTTCAACACTATATTTGGATTCTGCTCTTCTAAAAGGCACGTCCGCTCTCACAATTCCCTCTTCATCTACCAAAACTACCGGAAATGTTTCAAAAAAAGTAGGCATACGACGTACAAAAAGCTCACGCCCTTCTTTATCTCTAAAGACTGGATGTCCTAACCATCCAACAGCTATTCCATCCCCATTGTCCATTGAACCTGCTCTGAATAATCCCCCCTTTGCCGGATTATTACCAATATAATCATAAAAGGCTAATTTTTCGGGAATTTTAGACCATGCTTCTGATAAACTAAGATTTTCAGCTAACCCATCGCTAACTCTTCGATATATTTCTTGCTGAAAGTATCCCTGATCCCACTGATAACGAGTAGGCCCAAATAATTCGATTGGGGTAGTTGCTGATCCATACCACATAGTTCCGGCAACTACGAAAGCAGCAAAAAAAACAGCAGCGATACTACTGGAAAGTACAGTTTCAATATTGCCCATACGTAATCCTTTGTATAGACGTTGAGGCGGGCGGACACTAAGATGGAATAGGCCCGCTAATATGCCTAATGTACCTGCAGCAATATGATGCGAAGCTATTCCTCCCGGAACGAAAGGATCAAAACCTTCTGCACCCCACGCAGGATTGACAGCTTGTACTTTTCCAGTTAGTCCATAAGGATCGGACACCCATATCCCAGGACCATACAAACCCGTTACATGAAATGCACCAAAGCCAAAACAAGCCACCCCTGCAAGAAATAAATGAATTCCAAAGATCTTGGGCAAATCCAAAGAAGGCTTTCCTGTCCGCTCATCAGTGAATATTGCTAGGTCCCAATATACCCAATGCCAGATAGCTGCCAAGAAACACAAGCCAGAAAACACAATATGCGCACCTGCCACACCTTCATAACTCCAAATACCCGGATTCGTTACAGTTCCTCCTGAAATACTCCAACCACCCCACGAATCGGTTATTCCTAAACGAGTCATAAAGGGGATGACAAACATACCTTGTCTCCACATTGGATCCAGAACCGGATCAGAGGGATCGAAAACCGCTAATTCGTATAAAGCCATCGAGCCAGCCCAACCAGAAACTAGAGCTGTATGCATTATATGCACCGCAAGCAATCGACCCGGATCATTCAATACGACAGTATGAACACGATACCAAGGCAAACCCATGGAAATACCCCTTTAGCAAAGAAAAATAGACACGATGTCGTTTTATTTTATCGCATTGGAAAAGATTATCCATATCCTATGTACCTAACCCTTCTAGGGGATTCTGTGTCAGAAAGCGTAAATATTTATTTCATTCCATTAAAAATAAGAAGCCAATTCTGTTTGTAAGAAGAAAGAGAAGCAGATCTATTCTATACTCGATAAGTGCCAATATGCAATGGGTAGCTTGGGCTATTTGGAAAAACGAAGAATAGATCTCTAATCCCTTTTCTTTATCTCGAATCACAGATTCCTTTTTCTTTATTCAATCTATCTTATCTTACTTATATGTATCATTTTTCAATCTATGTATTAATAGAATCTATAGTATTCTTATAGAATAAGAAAAAAATAAAGATAATAAACTGCGGATTCTTTCTTTCTCTTCCATTCTTACGTTTCCATATTAAAGTGTAGTTTTCTTAACTTAAATTTAATAATATTAATCTAATATGCCCATTGGTGTTCCAAAAGTACCTTACCGGATTCCCGGAGATGACGAAGCGACTTGGGTTGACTTATACAATGTTATGTATCGAGAAAGGACACTTTTTTTAGGTCAAGAGATTCGTTGCGAGATCACGAATCATATTACGGGTCTCATGGTATATCTCAGTATAGAAGATGGAATTAGCGATATTTTTTTGTTTATAAACTCCCCCGGCGGGTGGCTAATCTCAGGAATGGCTATTTTTGATACGATGCAAACGGTGACACCAGATATATATACAATATGCCTCGGAATAGCCGCGTCCATGGCCTCCTTCATTCTACTTGGAGGAGAACCCACCAAGCGTATAGCATTTCCTCACGCTAGGATTATGCTCCACCAACCCGCTAGTGCTTATTATCGGGCAAGGACACCAGAATTTTTACTAGAAGTGGAAGAGTTACACAAAGTTCGCGAAATGATCACAAGGGTTTATGCACTAAGAACAGGCAAGCCTTTTTGGGTTGTATCCGAAGACATGGAAAGGGATGTTTTTATGTCAGCAGACGAAGCCAAAGCTTATGGACTTGTCGATATTGTAGGGGATGAAATGATTGAGGAACACTGCGATACTGATCCAGTGTGGTTTCCAGAAATGTTTAAGGATTGGTAGTGGCTGGGCTGGATTTCTTAGAAATTTATTTCAAACCAAAATTCGGGTTTTATGGGATTTTATAGAAAATAGAAATACTTCATGATGATGAATCATCAGGTTAAGATCGATCTAAACCAATCCATTTTTTTCTATATACATACGATATGCCAACAGTTAAACAACTTATTAGAAATGCAAGACAGTCAATACGAAATGCTAGAAAAACGCCCGCGCTTAAGGGATGCCCTCAGCGTCGGGGAACATGTGCTAGGGTGTATGTGCGACTCGTTCAGATCATGAGTTTAAACAAATAAGACAATTTTTTAAGTATCCATGATCGATACCAATGAATAGGATAGAGAAGCTCTATCTTAGATTTATATGGTATATGAAATTTATGGTTTCCTTTGGTGCAAATCCAATCATCTAGATTGGAATTGTAAGAAGCAATTCCCCCTTTGGTAGCAAATGGTTATCCATTAAGCGGAGGAAATAGTAATAAAAAGAAAAAGGCTTATGCTCCTTTATCTTAAAAGAACGGACTAAAGGGTTAGCTACTTAGCCAACTTTCATAATTAAATACCGTCACTGTATGAATAATTCTTATTGTGAAAAGAGCTATTTACTCTATAATGGATAGGTAGAGCCAAAGAATGTGAACTATACAAGTTCACAATATCTTTTTTGATGAAATGAAAGAAAGGGCTCCGGTGTATAGAGAGGGCCTCACCGTTTAAAAGGTAACCATAGAAACGAAGGAACCCATTGTTTTTTTAGTATCGTTAAAATTTATTATTTCTATCCGAAATAACTAAAGAGAATAGAATAAAAAATAGTGGTTGGGAAGGTTATAGTAGCAAAAGCCATTGGAATTTGTATTTTATATATCGGAATAATCCGTTTTATTATTAATGGGAAAAAGGGCAGTTAAAAGAAGAAAAATCATTAGTTATTCATTAAGGTTAATTTGATTCAATGACCAGAGTTCCGCGAGGATATATAGCTCGGAGACGACGAACAAAAATGCGTTCATTTGCCTCAAACTTTAGAGGGGCTCATTTAAGACTTAATCGAATGATTACTCAACAAGTAAAACGGGCTTTTGTTTCTTCTCATCGGGATAGAGGTAGGCAAAAGAGGGATTTTCGTCGTTTGTGGATCACTCGTATAAATGCAGCAACACGAATATATAAAGTATTCAATAGTTATAGTAAATTAATACACAATCTGTACAAGAAGGAATTGATTCTTAATCGTAAAATGCTTGCACAAGTAGCTGTATCAAATCCAAATAATCTTTACACAATTTCCAATAAAATAAAGACTATCAATTAAAGGAATAAAAAAGTAATATACAGGAATAAAAAAAAAAGAATTCCCGGAGAGGGAACTCCGGGAAGATACAATAAATTAAGATTAAGTGGTAGGAATCAACGAACATGTTGCAATAAATAAAAAAACTATTTCTTTTTTCCCTTTTTTCTTTCTTATTATTTCTTTTTTCCCTTTTTTCTTTCTTATTATTTCTTTTTTCCCTTTTTTCTTTCTTATAACAAACACAAGAATCAAAACCGAGTTACTTTCTTTATATATGGGTCTGGCCCTTTCGAATAAAACGTCAACAATCGGAACTTAAGTTTCGATTGTTGTTTCTTAAATTCTCGTTGGAGTTTCTTAAGTTTCGATTGGAATTGAACTTTTGTGTTAATTGAGGGATATGTCTATTTTTTCTGTGTCTAGGACCAGTAATTATTGAAATTGACTGGGCTTGAAATTGCTTCTCATTCTCATAGTTCCGAAATGGTAAGAAAGATAAAATACGAGCCTGTTTTATAGCAAGCGTAATTAATCGTTGTTGTTTCAAGGTTAATCTGTTTATTCGTCTGGATAATATTTTTCCTTGTTCACTAATAAATCGATTAATTAAACTCATGTTTCTATAATCAATTCGATCCCCCGGGCCAATTCGAGAACGCCTACGAAAAGGTTGTTTGGATTTACGAAAAGGTTGTTTGGATTTACGAAAAGGTTGCTTGGATTTATGAAAAGGTTGTTTGGATTTACGAAAGGGTTGCTTAGATTTACGAAAAGGTTGTTTAGATATATACATGATTTATTCCTTAGTTAAAAATTTGAAAAAAAAAAATAGATTTCTTTGTTTTATTAATTTTGGATCCAGAAGAAGTTGTCTTTCTTTGGTCCATATATTATTTTATTGATATACTATATAAAATATAAAAGAAAAAAAGAAAAACCCTCTATACATATGAAATAATATCTACCTAAAATCAGATGAGTTTATTTTTATTTTGTATTCTATCTATGTTCTATATATTAAATAAGAAGTTCTTTGGAAAAAGCGAACACGCGATGTTCCTATTTCTTTATTTCGTTATGAGTCGTATGTTTGCGACAATAACGACAAAATTTTCTTAATTCTAACTGTCCGGGTGTATTGTGACGATTCTTTTGAGTACTATATCTAGAAATCCCCATCGATTCCTTATTGGTACCCTTTCGAACACAACTGATACATTCCAAAATAACCCTGATTCTAACATCTTTGCCCTTGGCCATGAACCTCCTTTCTTTTTTGGATCAACTTAACTTAATTCTTATACCTATTCTTTTATTCTTCTATTTTGGATCCGAAGAAGAAGAATAAAATCAATAGAAGTTCCCAACTAAAAATGCAATTTCTAAAGATTTTGTTGTAATTCTTCGAATTTTCTAACGAATCCAATAGACTAAAAAATTTTTGAAATTCGTAAATTAAGTAATAAAAAATAGAGAAATAATTAAAGAATACAATCCTTGTCGAACTAGCAAGGATTTTGCTTAGAAATCCTTTCATTTAAGTAGCAAGCTCAGCCCCGGTCTCTTTCTATGCTCTGATTTGTGAGGTCTGACTTAACTTGGATACCCTTTTTAATTCAATTTTCCAAAGGAATTTATCGAATTTTTCATGACTCTGAGATTCCACCCAATCCATCTTTTCTTTCTTTTTGCTTCGTATACTAAAAAAGATTGCAGGAAAATTTTCGTCATATCACAAAGAATTCGATCTCTCGGATAAGAATAACTAGAATTAAAAAAAAGGGAATGACAACGCATCTGGGAATAAACGATTAATTTCTATCAATAAACCTGCTAAAGCCCCAAACCATAGAGTACTTAGCACGGGTGCTACAGAGAGATATGTTTTTATATCCCGCATTGAAAATCCTCCTTCCTTATTAGAATACATATATGATCAGATACTCTTGCTCAAGCTCGTTTGTATTTCTTTTGTTTAGGCGAAATTCCGGACTAAAAAAACAAAATCAATATTCTATATATATATAGAATGAACCAGATAGACGAGATTTGCCTATCCCTAAAAAAGAAAAAGATGACCCCTTCCTACTTTACTAAGGAATAGTAATCTTTCTTTTATAGGTGAAATTCGACTGGATTTTAGATATATACTCTTCCTTGATTATATGAGACCAAAAACAAGAAATGAAAAGAAAGTTCTATATAAATAGAGAAATAGAATAAAATTATGATGTGGAAAATAAGAAAGGAATTGTGTACAATGGCATTGTACAACAATTTGGAAAAGGGATGTAGCGCAGCTTGGTAGCGCGTTTGTTTTGGGTACAAAATGTCACAGGTTCAAATCCTGTCATCCCTACCTATTACTTCTCTCTTTTTTATGGGCAGTAGCGGGGAGATCTATTAAAGTGGGTATAACTTTAATTTGTGGATATTAAACGCACGTGAGACACGTTAGGAGTAGAAAAGCATTTTCTTTTTGTTTTGAAAGCGCTCTTAGTTCAGTTTGGTAGAACGCGGGTCTCCAAAACCCGATGTCGTAGGTTCAAATCCTACAGAGCGTGATTCCATCTAGCTTATGTCGAAAGAGAGTAAAATAACTTAAAAAAAGTCGGAGTGCAACTCCAATTTGACCTCCTCTCTGGTCTGGAGGAGGTCAATAAAAAAAAATATATTACTCAATCAAAGATCCAACTGATCCCCACGCCTGTATTGCAAATACGCAGTCACGAATAATCCCGCTAAAGTAATAGGAATTAGGCCTAAGACGATTCCAAATAGAAAAACTTCAATCATTTCAATTTGTTCGAGGGGATAAAAAAAAAGAGGTACGATCTATCTCTAAATAATAGTCTAAATTATCCACGAATCTCAATGACCAAGAAAAAAATTGGTAATTAGTGTGGAAAAGAACCGTAGAATACCAGAAATCAAAAAGAAAGATTTTTTTTCTGACTTTTTAATTCAATTCAAATAAGACGTATCTTGTTCAAGCCAATAAATAGAGCAAGGGTTATAGTTAAAGCAGCCAGTAGAAAACCGAAATAACTAGTTATAGTAAGCATGAAGGGGTTAAATTCTATTTATTTTTTTACTACACTACATATGTTGGTAAAGCACTTACCTAAGTTATGGAAAATTCATAATTCATCGGTTATTTTAGATAATACTAAAAAACAAGATAGAGCGAAATACAAAAGTGTAAAAGAAAATCGATTAATCGGATGGGACATGAATCCCTAATTCCGAATCAAGAGATTTGTTGTGGGATTTGTCAGTTAAGTAAAGTAATAATATAAAGAACTATATCATCTAAACCCATTGAAAAATAAAATTAGATTTTTTTTTTATTTTAGAATAAAAGATAAATAAAGAATGGAATTTGAAAAAAGTTCTTTCTATTTCAGATTATTTCTTTTTTAATAAGATGATTTAATCCTCTTTTTGTAAAAAAAGGTCGAATATTCCCCTATTCCTTCTTT